ACTGAAGAATATGAACTTTCTACTTATAATCGTCATGAATTGAATTATAATCAAATTGCTTTGGGTCGGTTACCAATGTCAGTAATTGGAGATTACACAATTCAAACAATTATGAATTCAACTCAAATAAAAAAATCCACGGATAAACCCCTTGAGTCAAGAACGATTACCAATTACTAAAATTCAGTTTTGATTTAAAGGAGCGAAGCTTCTTTCATTTTGTTTGGTCAATAACTAAAAATCCTAACTATGGGTTGGTGAGAATCACGTCTTTCTTTGAATAGAAACTCTATTCATATATCCATGATGATTTCGAAATCTAACAAAACAATCAATTCAATATAAATATATAATATATAACATAGAGAAAGAGAATAATCTATAAATAGAATTCAAACAACTCTTTTGGATAGAGAAATGAAATGGGATTCAATTAGAAATTCAATTAATATAAATTGAATTAATTAAGTGTATCTACATCAACCCACACCTCATGAGGATTGAATTCAATTAGGAACGTATCAAAATAAAAAAAAAAAAGGTAACTTCGTTTTTCCTGTCTGGTGAATAAGGTCATGAAACATTTCGACTCTCATTTATTTTACATATAATGGATTTACCTGGACCAATACATGATTTTCTTTTAGTATTTTTGGGATCGGGTCTTATATTAGGAGGTCTAGGAGTGGTATTACTTACCAATCCAATTTATTCTGCCTTTTCGTTGGGATTGGTTCTTGTTTGTATATCCTTATTCCATATTCCATCCAACTCGCATTTTGTAGCTGCTGCACAGCTCCTTATTTATGTGGGCGCCATAAATGTCTTAATCGTATTTGCTGTGATGTTCATGAATGGTTCAGAATATTACAATGATTTCCATCTTTGGACCGTTGGCGATGGAGTCACTTCACTAGTTTGTACAAGTATTTTTGTTTCACTAATTACTACTATCTCAGATACGTCATGGTACGGGATTAGTTGGACTACAAGATCAAACCAGATTATAGAGCAGGACTTGATAAATAATGGTCAACAAATTGGGATTCATTTATCAACAGATTTTTTTCTTCCATTTGAACTCATTTCTATAATTCTTTTAGTTGCCTTGATAGGTGCAATTGCTATGGCTCGTCAGTAATAAAGATTTAGAAAGATAAAAAATGAGTACTTCGTTTGTTTTGCCTTATCTCATCCATTTTCCTTCAATTCCATTTTAAAATTGTTCATGTATATGTATAAAAAAATGGAAATGTTTTTAGTGAAATCTATTACTAATACCTACCTTCCTTTATTCCGTACTTAATTATAGTCTAGTCAATTGAATTGGTTAAATTGTTGTTTTGTTTATATTGAAATGAATCGAGATTCATAAGGAGTTGGTCAATGATGCTCGAACATGTACTTGTTTTGAGTGCCTATTTATTTTCTATCGGTATCTATGGATTGATCACAAGCCGCAATATGGTTAGAGCACTTATGTGTCTTGAGCTTATACTGAATGCGGTTAATATAAATTTCGTAACATTTTCTGATTTATTTGATAGTCGCCAATTAAAAGGAGACGTTTTCTCCATTTTTGTTATAGCTATTGCAGCCGCTGAAGCAGCTATTGGACCAGCTATTGTTTCATCAATTCATCGTAACAGAAAATCAACTCGTATCAATCAATCGAATTTTTTGAATAAATAGTGGTAATCATATAAATGTGATAATCATATAAATTAAAGAATAGAATATTCACCAATTCAAATCGGTATGTACCACATAAGCGTATGGCCATGTTTGCTAAAACATACGAAATCAAAGTATCTTGGCGCTTTCTCCTGAGCAGATCCAGAAGTAGATTGATTAGAAAACAATTCTGGGAAATCATTGATTCGTCTGGTATCTACAATATATGATTTATTTTTACTAGATCGAAAATTTATCACGTTCCAAAAATTTATAGATCCAATGTCACATTCAGTAAAGATTTATGATACATGTATAGGGTGTACTCAATGTGTACGAGCCTGTCCCACAGATGTATTAGAAATGATACCTTGGGACGGATGTAAAGCTAAGCAAATTGCTTCTGCTCCAAGAACAGAAGACTGTGTAGGTTGTAAGAGGTGTGAATCTGCTTGCCCAACGGATTTCTTGAGTGTTCGGGTTTATTTATGGCATGAGACAACTCGCAGCATGGGTCTAGCTTATTGATACGTTCCGGAAAACTCCACTTGAATCCATTTGATTTCTCTTTACCGACAAAAAAAACCGTACTCGATATATATTATTTGATTTCGAGCGCGGTTTTTTATGGTCAAAGTGTATCTTGTCTTTACCACGAATTATGGTCCTTGGTTAACACTAATTGTTGTTTTGCCGATATTTGCGGGTTCTTCAATTTTCTTTCTCCCTCATAGGGGAAATAAGGTGATTCGCTGGTATACTATATGTATAATTTTATTAGACTTACTTCTAACGACCTATGCGTTCTGTTATCATTTCCAATTGGACGATCCATTAATCCAATTAGAACAGGATTATAAATGGATAAATATTTTTGATTTTCACTGGAGACTAGGAATCGATGGACTTTCCATAGGACCCGTTTTACTAACAGGATTCATCACTACTTTAGCTACTTTGGCGGCTTGGCCAGTTACTCGAGATTCGCGATTGTTCCATTTCCTGATGTTAGCAATGTACAGCGGTCAAATAGGATCATTTTCTTCTCGAGATCTTTTACTTTTTTTCATTATGTGGGAGTTAGAATTAATTCCCGTTTACCTACTTCTATCCATGTGGGGAGGGAAGAAACGTTTGTACTCAGCTACAAAGTTCATTTTGTATACTGCCGGGGGTTCTATCTTTCTCTTACTGGGAGTTCCGGGTATGGGTTTATATGGTTCCAATGAACCAACATTAAATTTTGAAACATCAGCCAATCAAGCGTATCCTATGGCATTGGAAATAATATTCTATTTTGGATTTCTTATTGCTTATGCTGTCAAATCACCGATTATACCCCTGCATACATGGTTACCAGATACCCATGGAGAAGCACATTACAGTACATGTATGCTTCTAGCCGGAATCTTATTAAAAATGGGAGCGTATGGATTGGTTCGGATCAATATGGAATTATTACCCCATGCTCATTCTATAGTTTCTCCCTGGTTGATGATCGTAGGCACAATGCAAATAATCTATGCAGCTTCAACATCTCCCGGTCAACGCAATTTAAAAAAGAGAATCGCCTATTCCTCCGTATCTCATATGGGTTTTATAATTCTAGGAATTGGTTCCCTAACCGATACGGGACTCAATGGAGCCATTTTACAAATAATCTCTCATGGATTTATTGGTGCTGCACTTTTTTTCTTGGCAGGAACGAGTTATGATAGAATACGTCTTGTTTATCTCGACGAAATGGGAGGAATAGCTATGCCAATGCCAAAAATCTTTACAATGTTCAGTAGCTTCTCGATGGCTTCTCTTGCATTGCCCGGAATGAGTGGTTTTGTTGCAGAATTGGTAGTATTTTTTGGAATTATTACCAGCCCCAAATATTTTTTAATTACAAAAATACTAATTACTTTTGTAATGGCAATTGGAATGATATTAACTCCTATTTATTCATTATCTATGTCACGTCAGATGTTCTATGGACACAAGCAATTTAATGCTCCAAACTTTTCTTTTTTGGATTCTGGACCACGAGAACTATTTGTTTCGATCTGTATCTTTCTACCTGTACTAAGTATTGGTATTTATCCGGATTTCGTTCTCTCATTATCAGTTGACAAGGTGGAGGCTATTCTATCTAATTACTTTTATAGGTAGTTTTCATCAACAAGACATAAAAAAAAGCATCCTGTGATTTAAAAAATTGTTCATTGTACAATAAAAAAATAAGTATTTGAAGTCAATTGTAATCAGATACGTTTGGAGTTTTTGAGAACCATTTGAATCAAGTAATGATTCAAATGGTTCTCAAAAACTCACACACGCTTTCATTATCTAGGCTATTCCTATGTATTGTATTTGTCAGGTCCTTTCCTCAATTCGATATTAATGTGAATGAACCATAACTATGTAGACCTATTCCTAATAAATTTACCCCAAAATAGCATATCCAAATTATAAGAAATCCGATAGAAGCCACAATTGCAGAATTAGCGCCTTGCAAATTTTTATTTGTTCTAGTATGTAAATAAATGGCGAATATGGTCCAAGTAATAAATGCCCACGTTTCCTTGGGGTCCCAATTCCAATATGATCCCCATGCCTCATTAGCCCATACTGCTCCCGAAAGAATACCTATGGTTAAAAATATAAATCCTAGACTAATGATACGATAACTCCAACGATCCAATTGCTGAATCAATTGATGCCTGTGATAATTTCTAAACGAAAGAAAAGAAGTTCTTCGTAAAATATTGCTTCTTTCATTCACGTCTTGAATCCTACCAAAGGAAAATGGAGCACTGCTGATCAATAAATGATTGATTTTACCAAAACTCTCTATGCTTTTGCGAAATGTAATGACTAGAAGAGCTACTGATAATAATGATCCACATAGAAGAGCTGCATAGCTCAATATCATCATACTTACGTGCATCATTAACCATTGGGATTGGAGAGCAGGGACTAATATTGTGGATTGATGTAGTTCAGTTAAAAGACCCGAAGTAGCAAAGCCTTGTGTAAAAATAGCACTTGGTGCGGTTATTGCGCTTAAATAATTTTTCTGGTTTCTAAAATAGGGAACCATATGAATAATGGAGAAACTCCATGAAAGGAGCATTAATGATTCATATAAATCACTTAAGGGTAAATGCCTCGAATAAATCCAACGAGTAACTAATAAGCCTGTTATACAGAGAAAAGTGGCTATCATGCCTTTTTCTGACGAATGATATAGTCCCACGATTTCGTGGACTAATAAAGTCATCAAATAAATCGTAATTACCATCGAAACGATCGAAAAACAAATGTGAGTTAATATATGT